AACAGCTTCGAGACTTGGGTTCAAGTTTGAATTAAATAAATTATTCAATTCAAAAATTAACTAGGGATGGAGGTAGAATAAACAGGGTGGGGCCTAGATCTAGGACAAGACTCTTATACAAGGTACTTAAATGTAAATGAAATACTGTGATTTGAATTTGAAATAAAGTTTAGAAATTTTTTTAGTATATTGATTGCAGCGAAAGTTTTCATAATTGGATTTCAAGTTAATAACTTCTATTTATCCTTCCTTACTTCTTCTTCGTTTCGGATCGAAAATAGAAGAGTTTAGTAAATCAAAAATCCAAAGGGGGTTCATGGCCAAGGGAAAAGATGTCCGAATAACGGTTATTTTGGAATGTACCGGTTGTGTTCGAAACGGTGTTAATAAGGTATCAACGGGTATTTCAAGATATATTACTGAAAAGAATCGTCACAACACGCCTAATCGATTGGAATTGAGAAAATTCTGTCCATTTTGTTACAAACATATTATTCATGGGGAGATAAAGAAATAGATCGAATCGAGCAGATGTATGTAACCCTTCCAAGGAAGGGTAAAAATGACATTCTATATATAACATAATTAAATATAAACAAACCAAATCCTACTTATTCTAATTAATTTTAGATCCGACCTAAATAGGATTTTCGGGATAAGGAATAAACTAAACAAACCATGGATAAATCCAAGCGGCCTTTTCTTAAATCCAAGCGATCTTTTCGTAGGCGTTTGCCCCCGATTCAATCGGGGGATCGAATTGATTATAGAAACATGAGTTTAATTAGTCGATTTATTAGCGAACAAGGAAAAATATTATCTAGACGGGTGAATAGATTGACCTTGAAACAACAACGATTAATTACTATTGCTATAAAACAAGCTCGTATTTTATCTTTGTTACCTTTTCTTAATAATGAGAAACAGTTTGAAAGAACCGAGTCGACCACCAGAACTGCGGGTCTTCGAGCCAGAAATAAATAGGCTTACTCGTTCTTCACTTGACTAAAAAAAGTAAAATCCGAACTCAAACGCAGATTGATGTTTTGTTCGAAAAATATGAAAAATCTAGATTGAATTATCGTGTCCTAAGAAAAAAAAGAATCGGGCAAGAATAAAGATTTTTTTTGAGTGTGTTCATTCAGTTTTACTATTTTTTTATCATATTTATTTTGACTTTACCCTCCCGGAGTTCATTCTCCGGGGAACTCCGTTTAAATTATTCCGGTGGATTCTTTCCAATCTACTTCTTTTATGATCTCATTGGAAATCATATAAAGACAATTTTTATTTGATATAGCTATTTGTGCAAGTATTTTACGATTAAGAAGCACCTGTTTCTTATATAGGTCGTGTATTAATCTACTATAACTATAGGATACCCCTATTTCACGAATTACTGCGTTTATTCGAGTGATCCACAAACGGCGAAAATTTCTCTTTTGCTTATCCCTATCCCGATGCGACGAAACCAAAGCTCTTATTTTCTGTTGAGTAATTGTTCGAGTAAGTCTTGAATGAGCCCCTCGAAAGCTTGATGCAAATAAACGAATTTTTGTTCTACGTCTCCGAGCTATATTTCCCCGTCTAATTCTGGTCATTGAATAAATGAAACTTTGACGAATAACTAATAGATTTCCTTTCTTTCAGTTATTCTTTTTCCCTTTCCTAGTCTATTAATAACAAAGCTTTTTTCCAATGTATAAACTAAAAATTCCAATGACTTTGGCTACTATAACCTTCCCGACCGCTATTTTTCTTTTTTCTAGACATTTAACTTCGAAATAATAAATTTCATTTTACTAGGTATCAAAATATAATAAATAAAAAATATAAATGGATAAATAAATAGTGGCTTCCTTCGTTTATATGGTTACTTCTTAAACGGTGAGGTTTTCTCTATACACCGGAGCCTTTACTTCATTTAATCAATGTTATTGGTAACTTGTATAGTTCACATTCTTTGGCTCTACCCATGAATTATCCAGTAATAGGTCTTTCACGATTTGATCTACTTACACAGTAACGGTATTTAATTATGAAAGTTGGCTGGGTAGCTAACCCTGTTAGTCCGTTCTTGCAAGAGGGGCCTAAGTTTTATGTTTTTATTTTTAAGTAGGATTTTCTCCGCTTAATGGATAACCATTTGCTACCAATGGAGAATTGCTTCTCATCTTAAATTGAGGTGATTGGATTTGCACCAATGGAAACCATAAATTTCATACACAATAGAATGGATAGATTCTTTTTTTTTATACTGAATTGAACGGACTTCTTTTTCTATTCTATCCTATTCCCCGGTACTGATCATTGATACTAGAAAAGGTTTTCTTTCTTTATCCCAGCTCATGATCTGAACGAGTCGCACATACACCCTAGTACATGTTCCTCGACGCTGAGGGCATCCCCGAAGCGCGGGGGATTTTGTGACATTTCTGATTGGCTGTCTTGTATTTCTAATAAGTTGTTTAATAGTTGGCATGTTGAATCATATCATATA